GACTGGGATGTATCGTGGAAGAATCAAGAAATTGTTTTCATCTTCAATAATAAATTCTTCAATCATAAATCAAACTTCGATAGAAAATTGCACAAAAACATCTGAACTAAATAAAATTCATGATATCCTTCTTCCCTATCCTAATTCTCGAGAATATGAACAGAAAATAGAAAAATCACAAAAAAACCAAGCCAAAATTGATTCAAATGGAATAAATGAAATCGGTAAAAAACTCCCTCGATGGTCATACAAATTAATCAACGAGTTGCACCAACATTTAAAAAAACGACGAAAAGAACAAGGCGTAATGCAAGGGCTGTCCCACCAGCTTCGAACAAGAAGATTTAAACCTATAACTTTTTTAAAGCGTTCGAGACGAACTTTAGGAACTTTGAATACGTCTTATTTCACAAATTCTAGTTTTTATAAAAAATTGAATAGAAATTTGGGTTTTATAAGTTATTTGGAAGAACCAGATTTTCGTCGATCCGTAATCAAAGGATCTATGCGCTCTCAAAGGCGTAAAATTGTTATTTGGGGACCGTCTCAAAGAAATCCCCATTCCCCCCTTTTTTTGGAAAAAATGGAAGATTATCCTTTTCCTATATCCGACCTAATCAAACTGTTTTTTAATATTAGAGGTTGGTTCGGTAAAAAGCCAGAATTAGAAATTTTGGATCAACAATTCAAAATAAAAAAAAACACCCAGGAAGACACAATGGAATTCTGGGAGAACATTCCACATGCACAAAAAACAAGAAGTATTCTATTACTAGTTCAATCAATTTTTAGAAGATATATTAAATTACCCTTATTGATAATAGCTAAGAATATTGTCCGTATTTTATTACGGCAATCGCCAGAATGGTATGAGGATTTCCAAGATTGGAATAGAGAAATTTATCTAAAATGCAGCCCTAATGGTCTTCAATTCTCCAAAACAAAACTTCCTAAAAATTGGTTAAGAGGGGGTTTTCAGATCAAAATCCTATATCCTTTTCGTTTGAAACCTTGGCACAGATCTAAGCTAGGACTCTCTGATTCTGATAGAGATCTAAAGCAACAAGAGGATTTTGATTCTTGTTTTTTAACAGTTTTGGGAATGGAAACGGAATATCCTTTTGGTCCTCCTCGAAAAACACCTTCCTTTTTTGAACCCATTTTTAAAGATATAGACTATCAAGTCGAAATCAGAAAATTAAATTTGAGAGTTCGAAGAATTTTAAAAAAAATAAAAAAGAACGAAGCAAAAGCAGTTTTCTTTGTAAAACGAATAATAAAAGAACTTTTAAACAGCAAGAAAATTCCATTATTTATACGGAGAGAATTGATATCGAGAGAAATATATGAATCAAGTGAAACTCAAACAGAAAAGAGTTCCATAATCAGCAATCAGACAATTCATGAATCACTTAGTCAAATTGGATCTACAGGTTGGACAAATTTTTCACAGGCAGAAGAAGAAATGAAACATAAGATTGATAGAAGAAACACAATCAGAAATGAAATAGAAATAATGAAAAAAAATAAAAAAAAAGTAATGCCAGGAATCAAAAAAAAGAAAAAGAATAATGCAGAATCATCCCCAAAAATTTTGAAAATATTAAAAAGAAAAAATATTGAATTAATAGTTCAATTTTTCATTGAAAAAATATACATAGATATCTTTCTATGTATCATTAATATGCGCAGAATCGCTCTACAACTTTTTCTCGAATCAACAAAAAAAATTCTTGATAATGATAAATACATTGACAATAATGAAACAAATCAAGAAAGTATTAATAAAACAAAAAAAAATAAAATTGACTTTATTTCGCCTATGACTATAAAAAGGGCTTTTGAGAATCTTAAAAATAGTAAGCGGAAATCAGATATTTTTTTTGATTTATCTTACTTGTCACAAAAATATGTATTTTTAAAATTATCACAAACCCAAATTATTAACTTCAATAAGTTAAGATCTATTCTTCAATATAATGGACCGTCTTTTTTTCTTAAGACTGAAATAAAGGATTTTTTTGGAAGACAAGGAATATTTCATTCCAAAGTAAGACATAAGAAACTTCCAAATTCTGGAATGAATCCATGGAAAAACTGGTTAAGAGGTCATTATCAATACGATTTATCTCAGATTAAATCGTCTAGATTAATCCCCCAAAAATGGGAAAATAGAATCAATCAATGCCATACGTCTCAAAATAAAGATTTAAACAAATGGTATTCCTCTGAAAAAGACCAATTACTTGATTCAAAAAAAAAACAAAATTCGAAAGTGTATTTATTACCAAATAAAGAGGAGAATTTAAAAAAAAACTATAGATATGATCTTTTATCATATAAATATATTCATTCTGAAACTAAGAATAACTCCTATATTTATAGATCATCATTAGAAACAAATAAGAACCAAGAAAATTCTACCAGAAATAAAGAAAAATTTTTTAACATACTCAAGAATATTCCTAGCAAGAATTATCTAGGAAAAAGCGATATTATA